CCCAATATGATCATTATATATATGATACTAACTATAGTTGGAATAATTACATCAATAGTTGCATTGACCGTTATCTTCGCTCTCAAATCTGTATTGATAGTTCTATTTTTAGTGGTAGTAACTATTATAGCGAAAGTTACATTTATAGTTACATTTGTGGTGAAAGCGAAAATAGTAGTGAAAACGAGAGTACCAGTCTAATAACTAGCACGAATGGTAGCGATTTGGTTATAAGAGAAAGTTCTAATGATCTCGATATAACTCAAAAATACAAACATTTATGGGTTCAATGCGAAAATTGTTATGGATTAAATTATAAGAAATTTTTGAAGTCAAAAATGAATCTTTGTGAACAATGTGGATATCATTTGAAAATGAATAGTTCAGATAGAATTGAACTTTTGATTGACCCAGCGACTTGGGATCCTATGGATGAAGACATGGTATCTCTGGATCCCATTGAATTTCATTCAGAAGAGGAACCTTATAAAGATCGTATTGATTCTTATCAAAGAAAGACAGGATTAACGGAGGCTGTTCAAACAGGCACAGGTCAACTAAACGGCATTCCCGTAGCAGTTGGGGTTATGGATTTTCAGTTTATGGGGGGTAGTATGGGATCCGTAGTAGGTGAGAAAATTACTCGTTTGATTGAGTATGCTACCAATCAATTTTTACCTCTTATTTTAGTGTGTGCTTCCGGAGGAGCACGAATGCAAGAAGGAAGTTTGAGCTTGATGCAAATGGCTAAAATATCTTCTGCTTTATATGATTATCAATCGAATAAAAAGTTATTTTATGTGTCAATCCTTACCTCTCCTACAACTGGTGGGGTGACAGCTAGTTTTGGGATGTTGGGAGATATCATTATTGCTGAACCTAACGCCTATATTGCATTTGCCGGTAAAAGAGTAATTGAACAAACATTGAATAAGGCAGTACCTGAAGGTTCACAATCGGCTGAATTTTTATTCCATAAAGGATTATTCGATTCAATCGTACCACGTAATCTTTTAAAAGGCGTTTTGAATGAGTTACTTCAGCTCCATGATTTCTTTCCTTTGAATCCTAAATCAAGTAGAGCCTTACCTTAAGGAAAGTTAATTAAATTGAAATTAGTTAATTTTTTTTTCTGTCGAGCAGGTATTTTTTTATTGTAATCAAAGGAAAAACAGGAAAAACACCACGAATGCATTTTTATGTGACATAAGAGTAAATTGTAGTAAAGAATCATCCAGATAATTTTTTGGCCGATATTCACTCTTTTTTCTTGTTGATAGAAAAAAGAGTGAATTCTTTTTTCCGTGAAAAAAAAAGTTCGGCAAGGTAAAATGGTAAATAATAAAAAATAAAACGAATTTCATCTTTTTTTCTTACTTCTGCATACAAAAATAGAAAAAAGTAGAGTCTCATATATATATATCGCGATCGCGAGAATCCCCTCTTTTTGGTAAAAACAAAAAATCCCAATTTTTTGATCGGATTAGGAATTGTAACGAAGTGTTCGGGAATTTATAAGCAGAAAAACTTGTTATTTTTTATTTTAGTAAAAAAAAAAAAAAATAAATAAAGTTATAAGACAAGAAAAAAAAAGATAATATAAAGAAGAATAAAAAATAGTTGGATTATCATATATATTTCATGTAGAAATACAAAAAAGTCACTTAATTAGTTCAATACTCTTTGGACTTTATTTTATTAGAATTATATATGTTCATTTCGAGATAATTTTATTATATACAAATCTTAGTGATTCTAAAATTAGCTTTGGAATAATTATTAATAAACTAATTACTATTACCAATAAGTAAAATAATTACTAAATAATTCGATTAGTAATATAAGAATTACTACTAGTAATATAGTAATATTAATATAGTAATATAAGAATTATTAAGATATAATAATTAATTAATAAGATAAGAATTAATACGAAATGAAATAAGAGAAAGAATTAATATTAATATAAATTTAATATTAATAAAGAATAAAAAAAATAGAAATATAATAATAAAATAATAATATTAGAATATAGAATATGTTAATAGAAATTAAATATAGATATAGAATAATATATAATTAAGAATTATAGAATATTCTAATATAAAAAATAATATTAAATTTGATTCTAATTATTAGAATATAAATATTCTAATCTAAATATAATAATATAAAAATAAAATAAAAATTCCAATTAAATTAAAAGTTAAAAGATAGAAGAAAAAAAAATATTAGAAGAAAAAATAAACAGGTACAAATATTAAATTGAGGTGCCCATTCTATGACAATTCTCAACAACTTACCCTCCATTTTTGTCCCTTTAGTGGGCTTAGTATTTCCGGCAATTGCAATGGCTTCATTATCTCTTCATGTTCAAAAAAACAAGATTTTTTAGATCCGATTAGGTACGATGGAAGTAGATTTCATTTATTTATTTTTCAAGGCCTAGACTTAGATCCTAATACGGATATCTAGTTAGTCTAATATGATATAATCTAATACAATATAACATGTTATATATGTGTAGATAGGAGATCATAGGATGAGGCTACTTTATTTGTTAATCTAATGAATTCGATGAATTCCTCCTAAAGATTCACATCAAAATAGTACGAGTTGATGGAAATTACTTCGGAAACAGAAACAAAAAAAAAAACAGAAAGTCAAATCAAATGGGCTAGTCTCCCACTTCCAAAAAAAATCAACTGGATCTAGTATGAGGTGGCGATCAGAACATATATGGATAGAACTTATAGCGGGGTCTCGAAAAATAAGTAATTTCTGCTGGGCTTTTATACTTTTTTTAGGTTCATTGGGTTTTTTATTGGTTGGAATTTCCAGTTATCTTGGAAAAAGTTTCATATCTTTATTTTCCTCTCAGCAAATACTTTTTTTTCCACAAGGGATCGTGATGTCTTTCTATGGGATTGCTGGTCTATTTATTAGTTGTTATTTGTGGTGCACAATTTTGTGGAATGTGGGTGGGGGTTATGATCGATTCGATAGAAAAGAAGGAATAGTATGTATTTTTCGCTGGGGATTTCCTGGAAAAAATCGTCGCATCTTACTCCGATTCCTTATGAAAGATATTCAGTCTATTAGAATAGAAGTTAAAGAGGGTATTTACGCTCGGCGTATCCCTTATATGGAAATAAGAGGCCGAGGGACTGTTCCTTTGACTCGTACTGATGATAATTTTACTCCACGAGAAATTGAGCAAAACGTAGCGGAATTGGCCTATTTTTTGCGTGTACCAATTGAAGTATTTTAAAATGAGTTGAAGAATGAGCATTTTCGTAGCAGGAGTGAAAAATTCCAAGAGTCTTCTTTTTTTATAGCAAAAACTTATATAGCATAACTTAACTGGAATTTCTTCACAATATTGATGAACTGATGAACTAAAGAATACGTATTATATATACGTATCCGGAACAATTCCAATTATAAAATCAAACTTTTTAATCTACAAATTTTGTTATGCGTATGTAAATTCACTAAATCCAATAACAAACCAAGTAAGAAATTAAAATAATAGACCCATCTCATAGATCAAAACAAAGCATTTCGGAATAAAATAGAAAGAAATTCTCTTTTTATGTTCAATATTTGAAATTGATAGGTTACGTATCGGTAGATTCTATCTTGAAAATTATCTCTACTTTTTTTTGTCATGTGTCAGTCGAGGTTTCTTTTTATCTTTTTTTTGTCTTCCTTAACCTTAATGTAATGAGCAAAGGACTGGACCATTTAGAATGCTAACCTTTCTGTCTTATTTTGTTTTTGCCACTCATTTTTTATTATCACATCACAATATTCTTCATAAATCTTTCTTAATTATTCCTGTGGGATATGGGGAAATTGGCCATTTTTTTTTTTTCGAAATATTTGTTTTGTTGATAGAACGGAATTCTTTTATCTCTAAATCCGAATTTGGGGTCGCTCTTGGGGACATTTATGGAAAGGGGGGAATTGCTTCGAAATTGAGCAATTGATATATCTAAAAAGAATATTTTTTTCTTCATTTGTGTACTCTTTTTATTTTAGGCTATTTTTTTTTTGTATTCTTTCATCTTTCAAAATTCAAGGACTAACCGCTGGCTTACAAATAAAAACAGCGAATAGATTCATAAGTTCGAAGCCTTGGAAGAGAACTTATACTTGATAGAAATATTAGATCATATAGAATCGAGAAATGAGGTGCGTTCATTAAAAATTCACATACGAAAAATGGAAAAAAAAACACATTTATTACCCTTCTATATCTTATATATATAGTTTTTTTTCCCTGGTGGATCTCTTTTTTATTTAAAAAAAGTTTTGAATTTTGGGTTATTAGTTGGTGTAATACTAGTAAATCCGAAATTTTTTTAAATGATATCCAAGAAAATTTTTTTCTAAAAAAATTCATAGAATTCGAGGAGCTCGCTCGCTTGGACGAAATGATAAAAGAATATCCGGAAATACATCTACAAAAGTTTCCTATCGGAATCCAGAAACAAACGATCCAATTGATCAAGATACATAATGAGGATCGTATCAATACGATTTTGCACTTCTCGACAAATATAATCTCTTTCGTTATTGTAAGTGGTTATTCTATTCTAAGTAATGAAGAACTTTTTTTTATTAATTCTTGGGTTCAAGAATTCCTATATAACTTAAGTGACACAATAAAAGCTTTTTCCATTCTTTTATTAACCGATTTATGTATAGGATTCCATTCACCCCACGGTTGGGAACTAATGATTGGTTCTGTTTATAAAGATTTTGGATTTGCTCATAACGATCAAATTATATCTGGCCTTGTTTCCACTTTTCCAGTCATTATCGATACAATTTTTAAATATTGGATTTTCCGTTATTTAAATCGTGTATCTCCGTCACTTGTAGTGATTTATCATTCAATGAATGACTGAAAAATGATCCAAAAATCTCATTAGAATCTTTGTTATTTTGTACACATAAGCAAAATATTCAAAATCTTACTTTATAAAATATTT